GTTTATGTAGCTTAACTAAAGCGCAGCACTGAAGATGCTAAGATAGATTTTAAAAAAATCTCAAAAACACAAAGGTTTGGTCCTAGCCTTATTATTAATTAAAATTTTATTTACACATGCAAGTCTCAGCACCCCTGTGAAAATGCCCTTTATTACCAATAAGTAAACAAGGAGCAGGTATTAGGCACACATTAATGCCCATGACACCTTGCCAAGCCACACCTCCACAGGAATTCAGCAGTGGTAAACATTGAATAATAAGCGTCAACAAGCTTGAATCAGTAAAAATTTTAAGAGTTGGTAAATTTCGTGCCAGCCACCGCGGTTAAACGAGAAACCCAAGTTAATAAAAACGGCCTAAAGCGTGGTTAAACGATATTAAAATAAATAGAAATAAAAATTAATTCAACTGTCGCACGTATTTATTGACCATACATCCAAAACCGAAAGATATTCTAATAAACAAATTACTTGACCCCACGAAAGCTAAGAAACAAACTAGGATTAGATACCCTACTATGCTTAACCTTAAACTTTGGAACCACCCCGCCTGAGTACTACGAGCCATAGCTTAAAACTCAAAGGACTTGGCGGTGCTCTATACCCCCCTAGAGGAGCCTGTTCTATAATTGATAATCCCCGATAAACCTCACCACTTATTGCCAATACCGCCTATATACCGCCGTCGTCAGCTCACCATTTAAATGAATAAAAGTAAGCATAATGATAAACATAAAAACGTCAGGTCAAGGTGTAGCGAATTAAGTGGAAAGAAATGGGCTACATTTTCTACACAGAAAATACGAATAATCTTATGAAAAAATATTTAAAGGTGGATTTAGCAGTAAAAAGAAAATAGAGTGTTCTTTTTAAACAGGCCCTAGAGCGCGCACACACCGCCCGTCACCCTCCTCAAAAAACCAAATAATAATAATATAATAATAAAAACATAAAAGAAGAGGTAAGTCGTAACATGGTAAGTTTACCGGAAGGTGTACTTGGATTATCAAAATATAGCTAAAACATAGCATCTTGCTTACACCAAGAAGATACTTGTTAAATTCAAGTTATTTTGAGTACTAAATCTAGCCTACTTATTTTCTACAAGTAATTTTAACAAATAAAATAAAACATTTTACCACTTTAGTATAGGAGATAGAAAAATTTACTTAGAGCAATAAAAATAGTACTGTAAAGGAAAAATGAAATAGAAATTAAATAAAACACAAAAACAATAAAAAGCAAAGATTTAACCTTGTACCTTTTGCATCATGGTCTAGTAAGTTTAACCTAACATAAAGAACTTAAGTTAGACATCCCGAAACTAAACGAGCTACTCCGAAGCAGCATATATGAGCCAACCCTTCTCTGTAGCAAAAGAGTGGGATGACTTCCGAGTAGTGGTGACAAACCTACCGAGCTTAGTAATAGCTGGTTACTTAATAAATGAACTTAAATTCAACTTAAAATATTTTTAAATCAATTAAAGAAAAAAATAATATTTTAAAGTTAATTAATAGAGGTTCAGCTCTATTAATAAAGGATACAACCTAAAACAGTGAATAATGATTATATTAATAAAAGAAATTAATTATGTGGGCTTAAAAGCAGCAATCATATAAAAAGCGTTAAAGCTTAATTCAATAAGTCTTATTATAACAATAAAAAAATCTTAATTCATTAAAACTATTAAGTCTATCTATCTATATAGATGTGTTAATACTAGAATAAGTAATAAGAAAATATTCTCTAAGTGCAAGTGTAAATCAGAACGAATATATCACTGATATTTAACGAACCAATTGAAGGAATTATAATACTTTACAAGAAAAATTTATTAAATTTACCGTTACCCCAACACAGGAGCACATCAGAAAAGATTAAAAATATAGGAAGGAACTCGGCAAACAAGAACTTCGCCTGTTTACCAAAAACATCGCCTCTTGCAATTTAAATATAAGAGGTCCTGCCTGCCCAGTGACATTAAGTTTAACGGCCGCGGTATTATGACCGTGCAAAGGTAGCGTAATCACTTGTCTTTTAAATAAAGACCAGTATGAATGGCAAGACGAAAGTTCAACTGTCTCCTTAAATTAATCAGTGAAATTGATCTTTCCGTGCAGAAGCGGAAATAAAAATATAAGACGAGAAGACCCTATGGAGCTTTAAATATATAATCAATTGTATAATATAATCTCCGAAAGACAAAACATTTAATAAACCATTATGATTAAAATTTTAGGTTGGGGCGACCACGGAGAAAAACAAAACCTCCGAGATGAAGAGAATATCTTAATTTAAGAACTACAGTTCTAAAAAATAAAATATTTAACATAATTGATCCAATATATTGATCAACGAACTAAGTTACCCTAGGGATAACAGCGCAATCCTTTCCAAGAGTCCCTATCGACGAATGGGTTTACGACCTCGATGTTGGATCAGGACACCCCAATGGTGTAGCCGCTATTAAAGGTTCGTTTGTTCAACGATTAAAGTCCTACGTGATCTGAGTTCAGACCGGAGTAATCCAGGTCAGTTTCTATCTATAAAAATTTTTTTCTAGTACGAAAGGACCGAAAAAATAGAGCCAATGTATAAATAAGCTCTATCTCCAACTATTGAAAACAATTAAAATAGACTAAGACAATAAAAAATTACCCAAGATAAGGGTTAGTTAAAATGGCAGAGTCTGGTAATTGCAAAAGATCTAAAATCTTTCACCCAGGGGTTCAACTCCCCTTTTTAACTATGAATACTTTAATTTCCTTAATTATTAACCCATTTTTATATATCATTCCAGTGTTATTAGCAGTAGCATTTTTAACTCTTGTAGAACGAAAAGTCTTAGGCTATATACAATTACGAAAAGGCCCTAATATTGTAGGACCAATAGGAATTCTTCAACCACTAGCAGATGGCCTAAAACTATTTATTAAAGAACCAATTCGACCGTCAACATCCTCACAAATTTTATTTATTATAATACCAATTTTAGCTTTAACCCTATCATTAGTAATTTGAATTCCACTACCAATACCAAATAATTTATCAAATATTAACCTTGGAATTTTATTTATATTAGCATTATCAAGCCTAGCTGTTTATTCAGTATTAGGCTCAGGATGATCATCAAATTCAAAATATGCTTTAATTGGATCACTACGAGCAGTAGCACAAACAATCTCATATGAAGTTACATTAGGTCTAATTTTATTGTGCTTAGTATTAATAACAGGAAGTTTTTCATTAATAAATTTTAACATTACTCAAGAGTTTTTATGATTAGTTATTCCGGCTTGACCAATAGCAGCAATATGATTTACATCAACTTTAGCAGAAACAAATCGAGCACCATTTGACTTAACTGAGGGGGAATCAGAACTTGTATCAGGATTTAATGTAGAATATGCCGGAGGCCCATTTGCCCTATTTTTTTTAGCTGAATACGCAAATATTTTACTCATAAATACTTTATCAGCAATCTTATTTTTTGGTATAGCCTATAACCACCACCAACCAGAAATATATACATTAGGATTAATAATTAAAACAACCATTTTAACTGCTCTTTTTTTATGAGTACGAGCATCATATCCACGATTCCGATATGACCAATTAATACATCTTATTTGAAAAAACTTTCTTCCAATTACAATTGCTATAATAATTTTTCACATTTCATTACCAATTATAACATCCGGTATCCCCCCTATAATTTGGACATGTGCCCGAAAGTTAGGACTCACTTTGATAAAGTGAAACATAGGGGTTCAAACCCCCTCATTTCCTTAAGAAGAAAGGGTTTGAACCTATTCCAAGGAGATCAAAACTCCTCGTGCACCCACTTACACTACTTCTTAGTAAAATAAGCTAAATAAGCTTTTGGGCCCATACCCCAAACATGTTGGTTAAAACCCTTCTTCTACTAATGAGTCCTTATGCATTATCAATTTTAATATCAAGTCTCTCTCTTGGAACAATGCTTACATTTATCAGCAACCATTGATTCTTAGCTTGAATAGGGTTAGAAATTAATACACTTGCAATTATTCCATTAATAACAAAACTTCATCACCCACGAGCAACTGAAGCAGCTACTAAATACTTTTTGATTCAAGCCTCAGCATCAGCCTTAATCTTATTTTCATCAACAATTAATGCATGATTTACTGGAGAGTGAACGATTATTAATATACAAGCGAATATACCATCAATTTTATTAACTATTGCATTATCAATAAAACTGGGAATTGCCCCATTTCACTTATGAATACCAGATGTACTCCAAGGATTAACCTTAATAACATGTTTAATTCTCTCCACTTGACAAAAACTAGCACCTATAACCCTATTAATTATAACACATCAAATTCTAAACTCAAATATATTAACTATTATAGCACTACTATCAACCCTAATTGGAGGATGAGGAGGATTAAACCAAACACAATTACGAAAAATTATAGCCTACTCATCTATCGCACATATAGGATGAATAATTTTAATCTTAACATTTTTACCACATTTAATAATAATAAATTTACTCATTTATTTAATTATAACGCTATCTATATTTATAATATTAATTCACTTTAACTCATTAACTATTAATAAATTATCTTTATCTTGAATTAAAACCCCAATTTTAACCTCAATAATAATAATTACACTTATATCTATAAGTGGTCTCCCCCCTACTTCTGGATTTATCCCAAAATGACTTATTCTTCAAGAAATTATTAAACAAGATTTAGTTACAATAGCATCATTAATAGCAATTTCAGCTTTATTAAGCCTGTTTTTTTACTTACGATTATCTTATGCCGTATCTTTAACATCTTCACCAAATACATCCAACTCAAAATTTCACTGACGATTAAAAAATTATATACTTAATCCAATACCTTTAACAATTATTTTATCAACTTTACTTCTTCCAATTTCCCCCCTTATAATTAATTTATTCCTTTAAGGACTTAGGCTAATTAGACCAAGGGCCTTCAAAGCCCTTAGTAGAAGTTAAAATCTTCTAGCCCTTGATAAAATCTGCAGGACTTTATCCAACATTACCTGAATGCAACTCAGATGCTTTAATTAAGCTAAGACCTTCATAGATTAGAAGGCTTTTATCCTACGACTTTTTAGTTAACAGCTAAACGCTCAATCCAGCGAGCTTTAATCTACTTCTCCCGCGTGTTGTAAAAAAAACGCGGGAGAAGCCCCGGAGAAACTTAATTTTCCCTTTAAAATTTGCAATTTTATGTGCACTACACCACGAGGCTTGGTAAAAAAAGGACTTTAACCTTTATGAAAGGGGCTACAACCCTCCACTTAATTCAGCCATTTTACCCGTGATAATCACTCGATGACTATTCTCAACAAATCATAAAGATATTGGCACTCTATATTTAGTATTTGGTGCTTGAGCAGGAATAGTTGGTACCGCCCTAAGCCTCTTAATTCGAGCTGAATTAAGCCAACCAGGTACACTTCTTGGAGATGACCAAATTTATAATGTTATTGTAACTGCTCACGCATTTGTAATAATTTTTTTTATAGTTATGCCTGTAATAATTGGCGGTTTCGGAAATTGATTAGTCCCATTAATAATCGGAGCCCCTGATATAGCATTTCCACGAATAAATAATATAAGTTTCTGACTTCTACCCCCATCATTTTTACTACTTCTAGCATCATCTGGAATTGAAGCCGGAGCAGGTACCGGTTGAACTGTTTACCCACCATTAGCTGGTAACTTAGCACATGCTGGAGCCTCAGTTGATTTAACAATTTTTTCACTTCATTTGGCAGGAATTTCATCAATTCTTGGAGCAATTAATTTTATCACCACTTCTATTAATATAAAACCCCCATCAATATCACAATATCAAACACCTCTATTTGTATGATCAGTATTAATTACAGCAATTCTACTTCTACTATCACTGCCAGTTCTTGCTGCAGGAATTACTATGCTTTTAACGGATCGAAACCTAAATACTACATTTTTTGACCCTGCTGGGGGTGGAGACCCTGTACTTTACCAACATTTATTTTGATTTTTTGGTCACCCAGAGGTTTATATTCTTATTCTACCTGGGTTTGGGATAATCTCACATATTGTGACTTACTACTCAGCAAAAAAAGAACCATTTGGTTACATAGGGATGGTTTGAGCTATGATATCAATCGGATTACTAGGATTTATTGTATGAGCTCATCATATATTTACAGTAGATTTAAATGTTGACACACGAGCTTATTTTACATCCGCCACAATAATTATTGCTATCCCCACTGGCGTAAAAGTATTTAGCTGATTAGCAACAATACATGGAGGATCAATCAAATGAGACGCCGCAATATTATGAGCCCTCGGTTTTATTTTTTTATTTACCGTAGGAGGATTAACTGGGATTATTCTTGCTAATTCATCATTAGATATTGTTTTACATGACACTTATTATGTAGTTGCTCATTTTCACTATGTTTTATCTATGGGAGCTGTATTTGCTATTATAGGTGGATTTGTTCATTGATTCCCATTATTTTCAGGTTATACTCTTCACTCAACTTGATCAAAAATTCACTTTGGAGTAATATTTATTGGAGTAAATTTAACTTTTTTCCCACAACACTTTTTAGGTTTAGCAGGAATACCACGACGATACTCTGATTATCCTGATGCCTATACACTATGAAATACAGTTTCATCAATTGGATCATTAATTTCACTTGTTGCCGTAATTATAATAATATTTATTATTTGAGAAGCATTCTCATCAAAACGGGAAGTATTAACAACTGAATTAAGCTCTACAAATATTGAATGACTTCATGGATGCCCACCCCCTTACCATACATTTGAAGAGCCTTCATTTGTCCAAGCTCGAATTTATTAGCAAGAAAGGGGGGAATTGAACCCTCATAGGTTAATTTCAAGTTAACCACATAACCACTCTGTCACTTACTTTTGAGATGTTAGTAAAATATTACAAAACCTTGTCATGGTTAAATTATAAGTTAAAATCTTATACATCTTTCAATGGCATATCCATCACAACTAGGTTTTCAAGATGCAGCTTCCCCTATTATAGAAGAATTATTACATTTTCATGATCACGCATTAATAGCAGTTTTTTTAATCAGTACACTAGTTCTATATATTATTACAATTATAATGACTACAAAATTAACTAATACTAATGCTATAGATGCCCAAGAAATTGAAATAGTATGAACTATTATACCGGCTATTATTTTAATCGTCATCGCCCTTCCTTCCTTACGAATCTTATATTTAATAGACGAAATTAATGACCCCCATCTGACCGTTAAAGCTATTGGACATCAATGATATTGAAGTTATGAATTTACAAATTATGAAGACTTAGTATTTGATTCATATATAGTACCAACTCAAGACCTTTCACCAGGACAATTTCGTCTTCTAGAAGTTGATAATCGAATAGTTGTACCAATAGAATCCCCAATCCGTATGCTTATTTCTGCAGAAGACGTTCTACACTCATGAGCAGTTCCATCTATAGGAATTAAAACTGATGCCATTCCAGGCCGATTAAATCAAACCACTTTTATTGCATCCCGACCAGGAGTATATTACGGACAATGCTCAGAAATTTGTGGTGCAAATCATAGCTTTATGCCAATTGTTGTAGAAGCCACTCCATTGAATCATTTTCAAAACTGATCTTCATCTATATTAGAACTATCATTAAGAAGCTTTCAACCAAGCAATAGCCTTTTAAGCTGTAGATCGGTGATTTAACCCACCCTTAATGATATGCCACAATTAAACCCTGGGCCATGATTTGCTATTTTTCTTATGTCATGAGTTGTATTTTTATTAATTTTAACCTTTAAAGTTAATAACTTCAATAACCTAAATGACCCAACATCACAAAATATAAAAAAGAATAAACCTGAATCCTGAAACTGACCATGAATTTAAGCTTTTTTGATCAATTTTTAAGCCCATCAATAATAGGAATTCCATTAGTAATAATAGCCATATTACTACCATGACTTTTATTCCCAAGCCCAACTAATAAATGATTAAATAATCGATTATCAACACTTCAAATTTGATTTTCACAAAAATTTACTAAACAATTAATATCTCCATTAAATGTTAAAGGACACAAATGAGCTATAATCTTAACATCATTAATAATATTTTTAATTACAATTAACCTCCTAGGTTTATTACCATATACATTTACCCCAACAACACAGCTATCATTAAATCTTGGATTAGCAGTGCCATTTTGACTAGCCACAATTTTAATTGGTCTACGAAATCAACCTAATGCTACATTTGGCCATTTACTACCAGAAGGAACCCCAACTTTATTAATCCCAATTCTTATTATTATTGAAACAATTAGCCTATTTATTCGTCCATTAGCATTGGGGGTCCGTCTAACAGCTAACCTTACAGCCGGCCACCTATTGATTCAACTAATTGCAACAGCAATACTAGTTCTCCTACCAATAATACCAATAATTTCAATCATAACAATAATAGTTTTATTTCTACTAACTCTTTTAGAAATTGCAGTAGCAATAATTCAAGCTTATGTATTTGTACTTCTTTTAAGCCTGTATTTACAAGAAAACGTATAATGGCCCACCAAGCACATGCTTACCATATAGTTGACCCTAGCCCTTGACCACTAACAGGAGCTATCGCCGCATTATTAATAACATCCGGCCTAGCAATATGATTTCATTTTGGATCAATAATTATTATATCTTTAGGTTTAATTGTAATACTTATAACAATATTTCAATGATGACGAGATATCATTCGAGAAGGAACATTTCAAGGACATCATACCACACCAGTACAAAAAGGACTTCGATATGGAATGATTTTATTTATTACATCAGAAGTTTTCTTTTTTTTTGGGTTTTTTTGGGCATTTTATAATTCTAGCCTCGCCCCTACACCTGAATTAGGAGAATGTTGACCACCAATAGGAATTATTCCACTTGATCCATTTGAAGTACCATTATTAAATACAGCAGTTTTATTAGCATCGGGTGTTACAGTAACATGAGCTCACCATAGTATTATGCAAGGAGATCGAAAAGAAGCAATCCAATCTCTCTTATTTACAGTTATTTTAGGGGTATATTTTACCATTCTTCAAGCAATAGAATACTACGAAACCCATTTTACAATTGCCGATGGGGTATATGGATCTACATTTTTTGTAGCAACAGGATTTCATGGATTACATGTTATTATTGGCTCACTTTTCTTATTAGTATGTCTAATACGACAAATTAGTTATCATTTTACATCATATCACCACTTTGGATTTGAAGCTGCAGCATGATATTGACATTTTGTAGATGTTGTTTGACTTTTCCTCTACGTCTCTATCTATTGATGAGGATCATATCTTTTTAGTAAAATAAATACAAATGACTTCCAATCATTAAATCTTAGTTAAAATCTAAGAAAGGATAATGAATTTAATTATAATTATAATAATAATTTCAACAGTTTTATCACTAATCTTAATTACTATTAGCTTTTGATTACCATTAAATAATCCAGACTCAGAAAAACTATCCCCATATGAATGCGGTTTTGACCCATTAGGCTCAGCACGATTACCATTTTCAATTCGATTTTTCTTAATCGCAATTTTATTTCTTCTATTTGACCTAGAAATTGCTCTACTTTTACCAACACCTTGAGCATCTCAACTAATTTTTCCAGAATATACACTTATGTGATCAGTAGTAATCCTTACATTACTTTCAATTGGACTAATTTATGAATGAATTCAAGGAGGATTAGAATGAGCAGAATAAATATTTAATCTAAAAAAGATTACTAATTTCGACTTAGTGAATTTTGGTTAAACTCCAAAAATATTTAATGTCCCCAACATATATTACTTTTTTTACAACATTTTTATTAGGAATTACAGGACTAGTATTTCACCGAATTCACCTACTATCCGCTTTACTATGCCTTGAAGGAATAATATTAGCTCTATTTATTGCTCTATCATTCTGATCAACTCAATTTGAAATATTTTCATATTTTTCTTTACCTATATTTATATTAACTTTTTCGGCATGTGAAGCAAGCACCGGACTTGCACTAATAGTCGCCACTACCCGAACACACGGAAATGATCATTTAAAAAACCTTAACCTTTTACAATGTTAAAAATTCTTATCCCAACACTAATACTAATTCCAATAGCCTGACTTTCTACTAAAAAAATATTATGGTCATTAATAACAACTAATAGTTTATTAATTGCACTATTAAGCTTATCAATATTTAATTTGCCATCAGAACATATAGTAATAAATAATAAATACTTAGGATTAGATTACCTTTCATCCCCATTATTAATTTTAACATGCTGACTACTTCCAATAATAATCTTAGCGAGCCAAAACCATTTAAAAAATAACCCAATTAATCGCCAACGAACATACATTATTATATTGATTATTTTACAAACATCATTAATTATAGCATTTGCTGCCACTGAAATAATTATGTTCTATATTACATTCGAAACCACATTAATCCCAACTTTAATTATTATTACCCGATGGGGAAATCAAGCAGAACGATTAAATGCAGGAACATACTTTTTATTTTATACATTAGCCGGCTCACTACCACTACTGGTAGCACTACTAACTATACAAAATTCCATTGGCTCATTATCATTATTTTTATTTGAACTAATTAATCCTTTACAATTAATATTATTTTCTAATAAAATTTGATGAGTAGCATGTTTACTAGCTTTTATAGTCAAAATACCTTTATATGGTATACATCTTTGACTCCCAAAAGCACATGTGGAGGCCCCTATCGCAGGCTCAATAATTCTAGCAGCAGTCTTATTAAAACTAGGGGGATATGGAATCTTACGAATCTCAATTATTTTAACCCCAATGTCCAAAGAATTATCATATCCATTTATTATTTTAGCACTATGAGGCGTAATTATAACAGGAATAATCTGCATACGACAAACTGACCTAAAATCACTTATTGCATATTCCTCTGTTAGCCATATAGGCCTAGTCATTGCAGCAGCCCTAATTCAAACCCCATGGAGCTTTACTGGAGCAATTATTTTAATAATCTCACATGGTTTAATCTCTTCAGCACTATTTTGTTTAGCAAATATAAACTATGAACGAACACACAGTCGAACCCTCCTATTAGTACGCGGGGCACAAACAATATTACCATTAATAACAACTTGATGATTATTAACTAATTTATCCAATATAGCTTTACCACCATCACTCAATCTTTGAGGTGAATTAACTATTATGGTATCATTATTTAATTGATCAAATTGAACTATTTTAATTACAGGCACTGGAACACTAATTACAGCCTCCTACACTTTATATATATATTTAATAACACAACGAGGACCTATACCAATTCACCTAAACTTAACACCTACATACACACGTGAACACTTCTTATTAGCTACCCATATTATTCCTATAATTATATTTATTTTGAAGCCGGAATTAATCTCGGGAATATTTATATGTTTAAATAATTTAAATAAAATACTAGATTGTGATTCTAGATATAAGAGTTAAATTCTCTTTTTAAACCGAGAAGAGTCATGAGACACAGAAATTGCTAACTATCTGTTTCTATGGTTAAAATCCTTAGTCTACTCGACTTTTAAAGGATAATAGTAATCCATTGGTTTTAGGAACCAAAAACTCTTGGTGCAATCCCATGTAAAAGTTATGAATTTAACATTAATCTTTAATTCATCCATATTACTATCGCTACTTATACTTATTTTTCCATTGCTCTTAGTAGTAAATAACACAAGTTATTTATATTACATTAAAAATTCTGTAAAATTTGCATTTTTAATTAGCCTAATTCCACTAACAATCTACATAGCTAGTGGCATTGAATCTATCGTAACCTCTTTTCACTGAATGTCAATTTATAATATAGAAATTTATTCAAGTTTTAAATTTGATCAATTCTCTATTCTTTTTTTCCCAATTGCAATATTTGTAACTTGGTCTATTCTAGAGTTCGCAATTTGATATATGCACTCAGATAAGGAAATTGGGCGATTTTTTAAATACTTGTTAATTTTTTTAATTGCAATAATAATCTTAGTTACCGCAAATAATTTATTTCAACTATTCATCGGTTGGGAGGGAGTCGGAATCATGTCGTTTCTTCTAATCGGATGATGACATGCCCGAGCAGACGCAAATACTGCAGCAATACAAGCCGTGGTATATAACCGTGTAGGAGACATTGGATTTATTTTAAACATAGCTTGATTAGCAATACACACGAATTCATGAGAAATTCAACAGATCTTTTTATTATATAATAATACTTCAATATTACCAATTCTAGGCCTTATCTTGGCTGCCATGGGAAAATCTGCACAATTTGGACTTCACCCATGACTACCCGCTGCCATAGAAGGTCCAACCCCAGTATCAGCATTACTTCATTCTAGTACAATAGTTGTTGCAGGGATTTTTTTACTTGTCCAATTTCAACCACTGCTTGAAAACAATAAAATAGCACTATCTATTTGTTTATCTTTAGGCGCTTTAACAACTTTATTTACAGCAGCTTGTGCACTTACCCAAAATGATATTAAAAAAATTGTAGCATTTTCAACATCAAGCCAATTAGGTTTAATAATAGTAACAATTGGACTTAATCAACCACAACTAGCATTTTTTCATATCTCTACCCATGCATTCTTTAAAGCAATATTATTTTTATGTTCCGGATCAATTATTCATAGCCTAAATGATGAACAAGATATCCGTAAAATAGGGGGTTTGCAAAATATATTACCTACAACCACCTCCTGTTTAACTATTGGCAGCTTAACACTAACAGGCACCCCATTTCTATCAGGATTTTTCTCCAAAGACGCAATTATTGAAGCAATAAATAATTCAAACTTAAACTCATTAGCTTTAATTACAACACTCATAGCAACATCATTTACCGCAGTATATAGCTTTCGAATTATTTACTTCTCATCAATAAAATTTCCACGCCACCTTCCTCTTTCCCCGATTAACGAAAATAATAATTTAATTATTAATCCAATTAAACGACTTGCATGAGGCAGCATAATTTCAGGATTCTTTATCATTTTTAACATACCAATAAAAACACAAATTTTAACAATGCCAATAATTATAAAAATATCGGCTTTAATGGTATCACTACTAGGATTATTAATAGCTATTGATATAATAAATATTACATCAAAAAACATTATAAAAACAAATGTATTTTCATTTTTTAACTTACTAGCATTTTTTCCAATATTAATTCACCGTATAATCCCAAAAACACACTTATTATTTGGACAAAATATTGCAACACATATTACAGATATATTATGGTATGAAAAAATAGGCCCAAAAGGTTTAACAAACCAACAATTGCCAGCTATCAAAACCATTACAAATTCACAAACAGGCCTAATTAAAGTTTATATATTACTTTTTATAATTTCCTCATTATTTATTATTATATTAGTATCTTACAGCACGCAATGACCCACGAGATAACCCACGGGTAACCTCTAAAACAACAAATAAAGTTAAAAGTAGGACTCACCCAGAAAATATTAAGAAATAACCACCACAAGAAAACATTACCCCAATTCCCCCTCAATCATAACCAATAACACAAAACTCAGTATTATAGTTAGTAAATAAAAACTCTAAACTTACATTACAATTAAAAAAAAGAAACCCTAAAATTATTATTAAAAAATAAAATATTACATAAATTAATACCGACCAACTACCCCATGCCTCAGGATAAGGCTCAGCTGCTAAAGAAGCAGAATAGGCAAATACCACTAATATGCCACCTAAATAAATTAAAAGTAAAACCAAGGATAAAAATGATACCCCTAATTCAACCAACACCCAACACCCACAAACAGCCGCCAACACTAACCCAAAAGCAGCAAAATACGGTGATGGATTTGATGCTACAGCAGTTAAACCAAATACTAAACCTAATATTCCAAAAAAACCTAAATATATCATTATTTTTATCCGGACTTTAACCGAAACCCTTGACTTGAAAAGCCAATGTTGTATTCAACTATAAAAACCTTAATGGCACACCCAATCCGAAAAACTCACCCACTATTAAAAATTATTAACGGGTCATTTGTAGATTTACCTACCCCATCAAACATCTCCTACTTATGAAATTTTGGTTCACTTTTAGGAATTTGCCTAATTACACAAATTGCTACAGGATTATTCCTTGCTATACATTATACAGCAGACACATCTTCAGCTTTTTCATCTGTAGTACATATCTGCCGCGACGTTAATTACGGCTGACTAGTACGAAATATTCACGCTAACGGAGCATCATTCTTTTTCATTTGCATTTATCTTCACATTGGACGAGGACTTTATTACGGTTCATATATATATAAAGAAACCTGAAATATTGGAGTTATTCTTCTTTTTCTAGTTATAGCTACAGCTTTTGTTGGATATGTTCTTCCATGAGGACAAATATCATTTTGAGGTGCTACTGTTATTACCAACCTATTATCAGCAGTTCCTTATATAGGGGACTCCCTTGTTCAATGAATTTGAGGTGGATTTTCAGTAGATAAAGCCACACTAACTCGATTCTTCGCATTTCACTTTTTATTTCCATTTCTTATTGTAGGGGCAAGTATTCTTCACCTTTTATTTCTTCATGAAACAGGGTCTAATAACCCTACAGGAATTTCTTCTAACACAGATAAACTGCCATTTCACCCATACTTCTCTTACAAAGACACCCTAGGATTTTTAATTATGTTAATAATATTAACCCTTTTATCTATACTCTCTCCTAACTTACTAGGAGACCCAGATAACTTTACACCTGCTAATCCACTAGTTACACCCCCACATATTCAACCAGAATGATATTTCCTATTTGCATACGCTATTTTACGATCAATTCCTAATAAACTAGGAGGAGTACTAGCATTACTGGCATCCATTATAATTTTAATATTAATTCCAATAATTCATACATCAAAACAACGTAGTTTAACTTTCCGCCCAATAACCCAATTTTTATTCTGATTAATAGTATCAAATACATTAATTTTAACTTGAATCGGAGGACAACCAGTAGAACAACCATTTATTGAAATTGGACAAGCCGCATCAATTTTATACTTCCTACTATTCATCATCTTTATACCACTATCAGGTTGATGAGAAAACAAATTAATAAAATGATACTTAGATAGCTTAACTAAAGCATTGGTCTTGTAAGCCAAAGATTGAGAAATAATACTCTCTCTAAGTACTCTTACCAGGCCTCACCACTTACCAGGCTCCACCACTTACCAGGCTCCACCACTTACTTTTGAGAAGTTAACTAAAAAAATTTACATGAATTCTACTCTACAATTTTTTTTTAAAAAATTTAAAATATTTTTTTCAAGAATTCAAAATATTTTTTTCAAAAGGGGGGGATTTTCACCCTTCGCCACTGGCCTCCAAAACCAGAATTCTAGTGTTAAAATACCTCTTGTAGAAATTTTATCATCATTTTGTAACGCTATCGACATATTATGTATATCGTACATTCATATAACTACCCCATGACTGTGTCTTATGTGCCCTTCTGATTTTTAATTTTACCAACAGGCGAGAAACCACCAACCTGACCCCCGAAGATCCATTAACCAGATCTATGGACATTGATGGTAGAGTGACTGTCTTTTAACTTGAACCGACATCTGGTTTGAATCTATGAACATTGATGGTAGAGTGACTGTCTTTTAACTTGAACCGACATCTGGTAAAAATGCCTAATAGCAAGGTGCACTTGACAACGCATAACTGAGTCTGCCCTCATCTGTAGTTTTTTTTTTTGTGAAGTCAATCCCCCATAAAGGTTTAGAGCTACGGAATGGGGGTTCTAAAGCTGAACAAACGGTGCCTTTGATTATATTACTAGGATAGATTGTATGTTATTTGTTCATGAATTTTAGACATATTTTCTTTACCTATTGAATTATCAATATTTTATTTTAGCTTTCCCCCCGGAGCTTGTTTATTTAAGATTCCAACTTTTGAACATGAGTTAAACTTTTATTTTAAGGATAACCCCCCTACCCCCCATATTAATCTAATCAGTACTTTTATCTTTTTTTGGCTAACCCCCAAAACAAAAAGAAAAATTTAGTGTACTTACGAAACTGGAATAACAACATATTTATTTAAAAGAATATGTTAAAAAAGAGAGGGTGAAACTTTATATTAAAGACATACTGACATCACCTATATTTTTAATTTATATAAGGCTATAGTTACAGTATATACTATAA